GAACCGATGACCATCGCATTACAAATGCGATGCTCTAACCTCTGAGCTAAGCGGGCGGATATAAGAGCAATAGTGTATAGGAATACAGGAAACTATCGGATCTTGGCTATTACCTAGTGATTCTTCTTCTTTTTTTAATTTATTGATTATTTAAATTTCTTATATTTATTTATTAGTTATATATTTTTATTTTAGATTCTATTTAGAAAATAGAAAAGAAAACTATTTAGTATTTAGATATAGATAAATTAGATATCTAAATAGAAATTAAATTTCATATTCATATATATGTATGTGAATATAAAATATTAATATATCAATGAAATTAGGATTTGAAATGAAAAAAAAAAGAATAAATATCGACCGTTCCACTATTACAAACTGCACTTTAAAAATTAAGGAGGAGGAAAGGCACATATATATGTGGGATATATCTATCCATATTGAATTGCGGATACATCAATGATAGAATCAATTTCGTATTGAAACAAATAGGGTTCATCCAATAGAGATGAAATGATAGAATATAGAATAGGGGGTGGCAAAAAAAGAAAATAGCAGCATACACTTTTTCGATATAGGAATCATTACCTAATGAATTCAATAGTGCCAAGATAAATTATAAATTAAAGAGGTGGATGAAATTACCCTTGTCTCAAAAGAAAGGGGGATATGGCGAAATTGGTAGACGCTACGGACTTGATTGGATTGAGCCTTGGTATGGAAACCTGCTAAGTGGTAACTTCCAAATTCAGAGAAACCCTGGAACTAAAAATGGGCAATCCTGAGCCAAATCTTTGTTTTGAGAGAAAAGATGGAAAATGAGAATAAAAGGGATAGGTGCAGAGACTCAATGGAAGCTGTTCTAACGAATAAAATTGACTACGTTACATTAGTAGCTAAAATCCTTTTCTATTGAAATGAAAGAAAGGATAACCTTATATACCTAATACGTACGTATACATACTTACATAGCTCTATATATGAAAATAGAAATCTTCTATTTCTATTATATATTAATTAGAATGATAGAGATCAAAAAATATATGAAAAATTGAAGAGTTATTGTGAATCAATTCCAATTGCAGTTGAAAAAAGAATCGAATTCAAATATTCAGTGATCAAATGATTCATTCCAGAGTTTGATAGATCTTTTGAAGATGAATTGGACGAGAATAAAGAGAGAGTCCCATTTTACATGTCAATACCGACAACAATGAAATTTATAGTAAGAGGAAAATCCGTCGAATTTTTAAATCGTGAGGGTTCAAGTCCCTCTATCCCCAATAAAAAGCCCATTTTACTTCCTCACTCTTTATTTATCCTCACCCTCTTTCTTTTTAAACAAAATGAAATATCTTTCTCATTTCATTCACTCTGTTCTTTCACAAATGGATCCGAATCAAAATCCTCGTATCTTCTTCCAATCCAATCTCATTTGTTTTGTATAGTACGATATGAACATATATATGTTCAAGGAATTTCCGTTATTGAATCATTCATAGTCCATATCTTTTTCCTGACATTTACAAAGAATGTCTTCTTTTTGAATATCTAAGAAATTCAGGGGCTAGGTCCAATTTGTTAAGATTTTATTTTTTAATTCTTTTCATTGACATAGATATAAGTACTCTGCTAGGATGATGCACGGGAAATGGTCGGGATAGCTCAGTTGGTAGAGCAGAGGACTGAAAATCCTCGTGTCACCAGTTCAAATCTGGTTCCTGACACATGAATAAGGTATCGGATAGATATTCATACCTCATACAAATGAAATTAATTCATTTAGACGAGATATTCTTTTCTTTCAAATTTCATTTTTTTTGTAACTCTTGCTCAAGTTACTTTCTAAGATCCCCACTAAGTGATGCGCGAGGTACAAAGTTCATGGTGCAGAATCATCCTATTGTGCTCATACGAAATGTATATTATATGATATGTTCCCAATTGGGGAATAGCAATGAGAGCCTCTTTTTCTTTTTTTTATTTTAGACCCTCCACAATACGAATGAAAGTCCAGTTACTCTGTTTCATCTAGAAGGGGAATGCCAAGATGCTCATTAATTGATAAAAAGGGGTTTTTTATCAATCAATGAGCATCTTGAATTTCATAGAAATTGGGCGTAATATAGTCTTTACGTAAGGGCCAGCCTATCCAACTTTCAGGCATCAAGATACGTTTAAGGCGAGGGTGATTCTCATAAGAAATTCCCAACATATCATAAGATTCCCGTTCCTGAAAATCAGCACTTCTCCAAATCCAGAAAACTGACGGGGTTTGAGGATTACTCCTGGGAGCAAATATTTTTATGCATACCTCTTCTGGTTTATCTATACCATACCGTATTTTTGTAAGGTGATAAACACTAGCTAAAAATCCGCCTGGTGCTACATCATAGGCACACTGGGAGCGTAAATAATTGTAACCATATACATATGAAATGACAGCAATGGAATCCCAATCCTCGGTTTTTATTTGTAAAGTCTCTATTCCTCGGCA